AAGATTCATCCAGCCAAAATAACCAAAAACGAAAAAAAAAAAAAAAGAATATAATAATATTATTGAATCATAAGAATTACTTTGATAGTAGTTCCTATCCACGGGATTTTCAAAAATTTATAATATATATATATACGACTTTTTTATGCCATTTCTTTTTTGTGAACCATTCTTTGAATTCTTCGTTCTTCCTTTTTATTGTTTTTTTCAACCAATTCACAGATAAAAAGGAAGAACTTCTAATCGAATCCCTATCTAAATCGAAATTCACAAAAGTAGTAGGGCAGATTATATAGATCTTTAACTCATATATACCTAGTGAATATCAAATATCACATATACAAGTGTTTCTTACATAACGTAAACCACCTATTCTATAATTGGGCTAACCTAAAAAAAGAATATTTGAAAAAAGAAATAGTTAATGATGACCTTCCATAGATTCACCTATATAAGCCGCAGCTAAAGTGGCAAAAATGAGAGCTTGAATCCCGCTTGTAAATAATCCAAGGAACATGACAGGTATAGGAACCACTAAAGGTACTAAAGAAACAAGAACAACAACGACTAATTCATCGGCTAATATATTTCCGAAAAGTCGAAAACTAAGTGATAGGGGTTTTGTAAAATCTTCTAAGATATTAATGGGTAAAAGAATTGGAGTTGGTTGAATGTATTTACTGAAATACCCTAATCCTTTTTTGCTAAGACCCGCATAAAAATAGGCTACTGATGTGAGTAAAGCTAAAGCAACCGTTGTATTTATATCATTCGTTGGTGCTGCTAACTCCCCTTGAGGTAACTGGATAATTTTCCACGGTAAAAGGGCTCCTGACCAGTTAGAAACAAAAATAAATAAAAATAGGGTTCCAATAAAGGGAACCCATGGACTATATTCTTCTCCAATCTGGGTTTGACTCACGTCTCGAATGAATTCAAGGACAAATTCAAAGAAATTTTGGCCGTCAGTTGGAATGGTTTGTGGATTGCGAATCGCTAGAACTGCGGAACCTAATAAGATAGCAATTACAACCCAAGAAGTAATAAGGACTTGGGCATGGACCTGGAACCCCCCTATTTGCCAATAGAAATGTTGGCCTACTTCTACACCAGATATCTCATATAACCCTTCTTTTATTAGTGTGTTGATGGAACATGATAAAACATTCATATTGCCCTCGGACAGAAATAATAACTTTAAATTATTTTGATTCAAGATCCCCCCCCCTTTTTTTTTACTTAATTTACTTGAATTTTATATTTAAGTTTTGGATACCAACTAAACTAATCACACAATATCCCCAGTTTTTATCTCTTTTTCTTTTGTACGATTCAGGAGTAGTAACCGATTTTTTAAATCGAAATACAGGGAGCCCCTCCCTCAAAAAAATTTGATTTATTTATTTATCTTATTATTAATCAAGAATTTTGTATATAGCTAGAACGACCCTCACAAATTGCGAATACTAATTTGTTAAGAATGAACCGAATTGAAGCTATAGCGTCATCATTTGCTGGAATAGAAATATCTGCGAGATCGGGATTACAATTTGTATCGATTAAAGAAATGGTTGGAATTCCCAAAGTGATACATTCTCTAAGAGCCGTATATTCTTCTTGCTGATCGATGATGATTACAATATCAGGCAATCCCGTCATATATTTAATCCCGCCTAGATATGTTTCCAAGCGAGATAATTGTCTCTTCAACACAGCTGCATCCCTTTTCGGAAGACGGTTGAATCCCTCTGTCTTTTGTTCAGTTCTCAAGTCCCTAAACTTATGAAGTCTTTTTTCTGTAGTGGACCAATTTGTTAACATGCCGCCGAGCCATTTTTTATTAACATAATGACACCGAGCTCTTATTGCAGCCCGCGACACTAAATCAGCTGCTTTATTTTTTGTCCCAACAATTAAGAATTGTTTTCCCCTACTTGCTGCATCAAAAACTAAATCACAAGCTTCTGATAAAAAACGAGCAGTTCTAGTCAGATTTATAATATGAATACCTTTACGCTTTGCAGAAATATAAGGGGCCATTCTAGGATTCCATTTCCGCGTACCATGTCCAAAATGAACTCCTGCTCTCATCATCTCTTCCAAATCGATGTTCCAATATCTTTTTGTCATTTCTTTTCGCACTTAAAAAGGGGATACCCCAAACTAAAATAAAAATTTGTTCCGATGGAACCTTCTCTTGTACCGGGGATGGCCATTTATACGTGAGACAAGCCATTATTTTGTATTCATTATTATCTTTATTAGTGTTAACAAATTACCAAAGCAAATGACTACAGCAAACAACAAAAAATGAAATTCAAAATAGGAATCCGCTATTAGGAATCATTAAATCCTAGAAAAGTCAGATTTTGAAATAGAAGAGTCACAAAATTCCCTGTGGTAGAATAAAATATCTCTCATATCTCCCTCGAATAAAGATAAATTTTTTGTTTTTTTTTCCAAAAGAATGTTGGTATGTTGCCGTGAACAATGCACCAAT